GGTTTTTCTTGGATTAAACAAAAGAGAGTAATTACATGAGTTTCAAACTTTCATTTTGATTTAATTAATATATTAATTAATATAATAAGTTTTATCTTTTCTCCTACCTTCAGAAAAAAAAAAGGCATGTCCACTGTTATTTAGATATTAGAATTTTCTGAAAGGTAACTATCCCGCTTTCATATAAAAATTGATATAGAATCTTTGAAAAAGACTTTTTCATATTCATACTTCATAAAAAAGAAAAAGACTTACTGTCTTTAGGATCTGATGCTACACCGCTGCTCAATACCTTAGGGGATCCACTCTATTACATAAGTAGATTCCTAAGATTTATCTCATATTATGATATAAATAAACAGCTCTTGTTGTATCGGTCCAAAACCTTTCCAATTGATCTTTACGGTGCTTCCTCTATCAATTAAATCTTTTTTTATCCATAGAAAAGAAAGTATTTAGGCATATCTAGTCTTAACTTCATATTTCGATCGATGAAGTTGATTTATTTGCTACAGCTGATAAAAAATCGTTTTGGACGATGCTTATGTAGAAAGCCCTTTTTTTTGTGTTTCTAGTATTTCATTGACTAGCTGTTCGTTCTTTTTTTTCTATAGTGGAGATAGTCGCACGTAATGACAGATCACAGCCATATTATTAAAAGCTTGTGGTAAAAAGGGGTTTCGTTCTAATGCCCGAAAATAATATTCTAAAGCTTTGGTATGTTCCCCATTACTTGTGTGGATAAGGCCTATATTATAGAGTATATAACTTCGATCATAGGGGTCAATTTCTAGTCGCATAGCTTCATAATAATTCTGTAATGCTTCCGCATAATTTCCTTCCGATTGAGCCGACATCCGTTACGGTCGTCATTCGCTTTAACGAATTCTCCGTTTCAGAACCGTATGTGAGATTTTCATCTCATACGGCTCCTCCTTTAGGTGCATAATGAAAATAATATATGGAAAAATTTGATGTCATTATGAACTAAGCGGGGCTAATGTTTTTACAAGAAATCCCTAGCCAACCTTCTTGCAAAAGATCTTTTCTTACTACCAAGTGGGTTCATGCTAGATAAAAATAAAAAAGGAAACTCTAAAAATTTCTTTGTTCTCAACGCCCCTAAATTTCCAGGAATTAGTCACTTCAACAGTCTTCAATGGTTATACGGGTATCCAAAGTACGAACGAGATGGATGTTTATTGTTCCAACCATTTTAATTAGTCCCAATCCCAAAGAAGAAGAAGAAAGGGAATTATTTTGAAGAAAGTTTTCGTGTTGTTAATTTCTCGGCGTAGTGCTTCTTCCCCTATGCCTCCTATTCGTATATTGTATTAGTGTAGTAGGATTGATCTGTAATACGGGAACCATAGGTAAAAACCTTTTGCTCAATACTAGAATTCACAATTGAAGCATCTAAGGCTGCATTAATCGTGGATACATGACAGAAGGGATTGCTTTTTTATATTATAAACTTCACCTTCAAAAGCGTAGATTTTTTTTTCAATACTTTTATTCCAAATCGGCGAGAAATAAAAAAAATAATGATAATCAAATCGCACCATCTCTGTAATAAGTAAATGCCTCTTTTTCTCCGGAAGTTGTCGGAATGACTCGTAATAAGATATCGGCTACAATTGTAAAGGTTTTATCAATAAAATTTCCATTTATACGCGATCTTGGCATAGGTAGTAATCCATTCTATAACTCTTTTTATTTCCTTTACCTTTTCTTTTGTGAGAAAATTTTCTCACAAACAAAGGAATTGTATAGTACGAACTAACATAAAAGAGGACTCATTAAAAAAACCTTCTATCCACTTCCAATTTTTCCGGTCAAAAAAGGTATCTATTAACCATAATCTAAACAACGATCAATAACTCGCTATTCACCCTGATACTCAGTCATAATCCTGATGTCGGAGAGATGGCCGAGTGGTTGAAGGCGTAACATTGGAACTGTTATGTAGACTTTTGTTTACCGAGGGTTCGAATCCCTCTCTTTCCGTACTTTCAACTAATTCACCAATCTTACGTGATTGACCACAATGTATCAAATCAAATACAAAAGAAGAGATAGAAAATCTACCTTGTTTTGATTTTGAAATAGATTTTCTATTCCTAATTTCTTTCATATGGAAAATGCGGGGAAGAGCAAACAAGGGATCCAAATCTCCCTACCAATCTATGATACATGAATAGGAAAAAGATTCCACGACAAAATCCCTTACCTTGTGGCTTTTTAATCAAAAAAGAGGGCAAAGGGGAGTTGTCCGAACTCTTGTTTTTAGTAATTTTTTTTACTTAAGTTAGGTTTATTAAGTCTGTCGAGAGTAATATTCTACGACAAGCAATTCATTTATTTTTAAACCGACGCATTTCCTATCTATTATTTGATTGACTAACCCTTCATATTGGAATGTGTGAAGAGTCAGATGGTTTGGCAATTCCTCAGGGGCAGATGAATCAAGAAGATTTTGAACCAAAGTTCTAGAGTTTTGTTCATCCTTCACTGTAATAATATCTCGGGGTTTGCAGCGATAACTTGGTATATCAACTATACGACCATTAACTAAAATATGTCCATGGTTAACTAATTGGCGCGCTTGAGGAATAGTCAAAGCCATACCCAATCGAAAAAGGATGTTATCCAAACGCATTTCAAGTAATTGTAGTAAAACTTGACCTGTTGACCCCTTGGCTTTTCCGGCGATACGAACATATTTAAGTAATTGCCGTTCTGTAAGACCATAATGAAAACGCAATTTTTGTTTTTCTTCTAAACGAATACGATATTGAGATTTTTTTACGGAGCGTGATTGGTTTCTAAGATCGTTTCCTGCCTTAGGCCTTTTACTAGTTAGTCCCGGTAAAGCCCCCAGACGACGTATTTTTTTAAAACGAGGCCCTCGGTAACGTGACATAAAGACTCCTTTTTTTATTGAAATTGTACAAAACTAAACAAAATTAAAACTGAACTAAATGATAATGATAAATGACGTGAAATCCACTCCAATAAACTATTGGAATGCAAAGAGTAAGAAGATATATTCGCTCAATATACAGATTTTTTTATTGTATATACAATATATATAAATCAAATAAATCACAAAAATTTTCCTTTATTTTCTTGATTTATTTTGCAAAGATCTAACTCTTTTACCCACTATATATTCCTATATGGAAGTTTATATGACATAATATAAATGGAGTGGTAACTCTTGGAAAAAGGTGAAAGAAGTCTTTTCAGTCTTCTTTTATTTTGAAAGTGCATTAAAAATCATGTAAAAAACGAAAAAATATGGAAAAGCCGGCTATCGGAATCGAACCGATGACCATCGCATTACAAATGCGATGCTCTAACCTCTGAGCTAAGCGGGCTCAAATAAAATAGCGTATGCATACAAATTCACTAAACTACTAGATCGTATCAATTAACTATTCTATTCATATTTTTCCTTATTTATTTAGAATTAATCATATTCTATATATTCTAAAACAGAATATAGCTCAAATAAATAGTGACTATCATTAAATAAATAAAACATAACCTTAATTAATAGAATATAGGAGTATATCGACTTTCTAATTTTGATTTCATTAGTTTCTAAATAATAAAATCTTAATTAGATCATAAATCTTTTTTTTTGAAGTTAAATGATATCTGATTTGAAATTCTTGTTTTTTTTGTTCTAACCTCATACTATTATTATTATTTTATATATTTTTTTTTTTATTTCTAATATAAATATAATAGAATTCTTAGAATTAATATTCGAATAGCATTTTTTAGAATTATTAGAATTTAAAATCTAGGAAGTAGACTTAGAATCTTTTTCCATTGCACATTGTAGAATTCTAAGTTTCAATAATAATCATAAATTTATTTTCATGAAAGTTAAAAAAGAATCGACCGTTCGACTATTTCTTAAAATTTAAGACAAAGATGAAAAAAGGAAGAACATATATATGTTATGTAATATATAACCATATTGAATTGGAAATAAAAAAATGATAGAATCTTTCTTGATTAGACTAAATCAATATGGATGGGGCTCAAAAAAATGAAAGAAGATACCAAAGACATAAAATAAGTATTGTAATGAATTCCAAGGTTTCGGTATAAGAAAAAATGGAAAGACATCATAATGAGATCCTAATAAAAAGGGGATATGGCGGAATTGGTAGACGCTACGGACTTAATTGGATTGAGCCTTGGTATGGAAACCTACTAAGTGATAACTTTCAAATTCAGAGAAACCCTGGAATTAACAATGGGCAATCCTGAGCCAAATCCTGGTTTACGCGAACAAACCGGAGTTTAGAAAGCGAGAAAAAAGGGATAGGTGCAGAGACTCAATGGAAGCTGTTCTAACAAATGGAGTTCACTACCTTGTGTTGATAAAGGAATCCTTCGATCGAAACTTCAAATCAAAAAGGATGAAGGAGAAAAACCTATATTGTCTAAATATAGGTAACACAAACCGATCTAAAAAATGACGACCTGAATCTCGATTTCTATTTTTTTATAAACAAAATCGAAATGTTGTGAATCAATTCGAAGTTTAAGAAAAAATAAAATATTCATTGATCAAATGATTCACTTCATAGCATAGTCTGATAGATCCTTGGTGGAACTTCGGACGAGAATAAAGATAGAGTCCCATTTTACATGTCAATACTGACAACAATGCAATTTATAGTAAGATGAAAATCCGTTGACTTTTAAAATCGTGAGGGTTCAAGTCCCTCTATCCCCAGGTCAACTCTCCCCAAAAATCTGTTTGACACCTTACTTTTTTTTTAGTTATTCAAGAATTCATTATCTTTTTTCATTCATCCTACGCTTTTACAAACTACAATTTCTTTTCTGATTATATACAAGTCTTGTGGGATATATCATACACGTACAAATGAGAAAGAAATCTCGATTTGAATGATTTAGAATCTATATCATTTTTGATTTTCAAACTTATACTTATAAAGTCTTCTTTTATTTAG